CTAAACACAACTAAAATTTTCTCCTGGGTCCATAATTAATCCTATGTATGGATCCTTAGGATTGGTGTATTCTTTTCTATCCCATATGCCACGGTTTCGGATCATGGATCGAGCCAAGCATCACAACTTCTTCTACCCATCCTGTATGTTGTCCTTTTGGTTCCGTGTTTGAATAGAAACTTATTGTATTAGTAGACGAGATTTTACGAAAAAGGCTCTTCATAGGAGGATAGAAGAAAAATTTCTTTTTTCCTTTTTTTCAGTGCAAATTTTACACAACATGGGGAAATCACTATTTCTAATTGAAAATTGATATTTCTAATTGAAAATAAAAATTGAAAATAAAAAAGAGCTCTATCATATATAATGAACTGCTAGGAATTGTTTCCTTTAATATTCACTCATTGTTCGTTAATAACCCTAGTGATTGTATCTAGTATGCGTATTCTGATAGGAAATAAAATAAAAATATTCAATTGATTTTTCATCGAATGACTATTCATCTATTGTACTTTCGTGTAAATAGAGGCAAGAAAGCTCTATGGAAAAATCATGGTTCAATTTGATCTTGTCTAAGGGGGAATTAGAATACAGATGTGGGCTAAGTAAATCAATGGATAGCCTTGGTCCTATTGAAAATACTAGTGTAAACGAAGACCCGGCTAGAAATGATATGGATAAAAACATTCATGATTGTAGTGACAGCTCTAGTTATTCCAGTAAGGTTGATCATTTAGTTGGCGTCAAAGACATTCGGAATTTCATTTCTGATGACACCTTTTTAATTAGGGATAGTAATCAGGATAGTTATTCCATATATTTTGATAGTGAAAATAAAATTTTTGAGATTAACAATGATCATTCTTTTTTGAGTGAACTAGAAAGTTTTTTTTATAGTTATCGTAATTCTAGTTATATGAATAATGGATCGAAAAATGATGATCCCCACTATGATTTTAACTTGTATGATACTAACTATAGTTGGAATAATCACATTAATAGTTGTATTGACTCTTATCTTCGTTCTCAAATCTGTATTGATAGTTCCATTTTAAGTGGTAGTGACAATTCCAATGATAGTTATATTTATAATTACATTTGTGGCGAAGGTGGAAATAGTAGTGAAGACAAGAATTTCGATATAATAACTCGGGAAAATGGTAATGATTTAACTCTAAAAGAAAGTTCTAATGATCTCGATCTATACAAGCATTTGTGGGTTCAATGTGAAAATTGTTATGGATTAAATTATAAGAAATTGCTTAAGCCAAAAATGCATATTTGTGAACAATGTGGATATCATTTGAAAATGAGTAGTTCAGATAGAATCGAACTTTCGATTGATCCAGGCACTTGGGGTCCTATGGATGAAGACATGATCTCTCTGGATCCCATTGAATTTCAGTCTGAAGAAGAGCTTTATAAAGATCGTATTGATTTTTATCAAAGAAAGACAGGATTAACTGAGGCTATTCAAACAGGCACAGGTCAACTAAACGGTATTCCTATGGCAATCGGGGTTATGGATTTTCAGTTTATGGGGGGTAGTATGGGATCCGTAGTAGGCGAGAAAATCACCCGTTTGATCGAATATGCTACCAATAATTTTTTACCTCTTATTCTAGTGTGTGCTTCCGGAGGAGCACGCATGCAAGAAGGAAGTTTGAGCTTGATGCAAATGGCTAAAATATCTTCCGCTTTATATGATTATCAATCAAATAAAAAGTTATTTTATGTATCAATTCTTACATCTCCTACTACTGGTGGAGTGACCGCGAGTTTTGGTATGTTGGGGGATATCATTATTGCTGAACCCAATGCCTATATTGCATTTGCGGGTAAAAGAGTAATTGAGCAAACATTGAATAAAACAATACCTGAAGGTTCACAGGCGGCTGAATATTTATTCCATAAGGGTTTATTCGATCTAATCGTACCACGTAATCTTTTAAAAGGTGTTCTGAGTGAGTTAGTTCAGCTCCACGGTTTTTTTCCTTTGAATCAAAATTCAATCAAGTAGAGTCTTAAGTTCAATTCTTTTCTTTGTAGTGAAAAGGTAGTTAGTTAGTTTATCAGAATCAAAGTCAAAGCCCATTACGCGGGCTTTGACTTTGTGACATAAACATAAAATGGAATTGTCGAAAAACGAACTTTATTAAATATTCAATTAAATATTAAATTCAAAAAGTCAAATTAGAAATTCAAATTAGAAGACAAGAACAATAGAATAATAATAATAAGAAAAGTAAGAATAAAGTAAGATAATAAAGAAAGTGGATTATCTTATCATATACCTATTTTTTTTATTTGATTTAGAAAGATGGGGCAAGTCCTTTTATTTAATTCTACATTCCTTGCACTTATTAGATATATAGACTCGCTTAGATATACTTAGTATTTAGATATACTTAGTATAATATACGAATTATAATATAATCATTATAAGATATATTTTATTTCTAACTAACAATATAACAATAACAGGTACAAATATTAAATTGAGGTACCCATTTTATGACAACTTTCAGCAGCTTTCCCTCTATTTTTGTGCCTTTAGTAGGCCTAGTATTTCCGGCAATTGCAATGGCTTCTTTATCTTTGTATGTTCAAAAAACTAAGATTTTTTAGATTCGATGGGGGCCAAAACCAAATCTTATCTATTTTTTTTTCAAGACTTAGATGCCACGGATACCTCTTTAGTATAATATTGTATAACATCCGGCTTCCCCGAACCGAACATAAATGAAAAAGCTCCTCTTATGCATACGTAAACATGATATAGGGTTAAATGAATTATAGCAAGTGGATCGCGGATGTATGAAATTTGAGTCTATAGATCTAGGAGATCTGTATAGGGGATCATATAAAGGGAATGATTTTAGGTCTAAGCAATTTGATGAATTCCTTGTAAAAGTTCATATCAAAATAGTACTAGTTGATGAGAGTTACTTCGGAAACAAAAAAAGTAAAGTCGAATTTTTTTGGTTATTCTCTCAATTCCAATAAAATGCAACTGGATCTAGTATGTATGAGTTGGCGATCAGAATCTATATGGATAGAATTTATAGTGGGGTCTCGAAAAATAAGCAATTTCTGCTGGGCCTTTATCCTTTTTTTTGGTTCATTAGGGTTTTTATTAGTTGGAACTTCTAGTTATCTTGGTAGGAATTTGATATCTTTATTTCCGTCTCAGCAAATAGTTTTTTTTCCACAAGGAATCGTGATGTCTTTCTATGGGATCGCAGGCCTCTTTATTAGTTCCTATTTGTGGTGCACGATTTTTTTGAATGTAGGCAGTGGTTATGATCGATTCGATAGAAAAGAGGGAATAGTATGTATTTTTCGTTGGGGTTTTCCTGGAAAAAATCGTCGCATCTTTCTACGATTCCTTATGAAAGATATTCAGTCCATCAGAATAGAAGTTAAAGAGGGTATTTATGCTCGCCGTGTCCTTTATATGGAAATCAGAGGCCAGGGGGCCGTTCCCTTGACGCGTACTGATGAGAATTTGACTCCGCGAGAAATTGAGCAAAAAGCTGCTGAATTGGCCTATTTTTTGCGTGTACCGATTGAAGTCTTTTGAAATGAATTGCAAAATGCTTTCTCGCCGGGAGAAAAAAACTCAAGTCAAGAATCCGCTTTTTTCTATAGCAGAACTAAACCGAAGTTTCTTCAGAATGCCGATTCGAATCAAAGCAGACATATACGGAAGAGTCATAACATAAAAAAACTGTTTTTTTTTGTCCACAAAAATTGTTTTTTATGCGTCTGGAAATGTAAAACCACTTAACTTAATTGAGTAACAAAACAAGCAAGAAATCGAAATAATGGATTCATCTCATTCATATATTAAAGTATTTCAAAATAAAAACTTTCGCTTTTTATTTTCAATATTTGTAGTTGATACGTTAGATACAGATAGATCATATCTTGTAAATTTTCTATACTTTTGTCAATCGGCCCTTCCCCTTTTATTTTATCCTTTCTTTTGTGCTCCTTAAGAACTAAACAAGTGGATTTCTTTCTTATAACATAATGATAAACGTAATGGTAACTTTTCTGTCTTTTTTTGTCACTCATTTTTGATCAGCATAATATTTTTCATCATTTTTTTTTTCAATTATTCCTGGACTCTAGTCTATATATAGTTTAGATAACCCACGCAAATTTTGACATATTTGAGTGCGATCTTGATATAGACAGGGCGCTCCTTCGTCTCAAAATCTGAATAGAAGAGCCTTTATTGTTTGAAGCGCTTCTTTCGGACAGTTATCAAAACAAAAGAGGGCAATTGCTTCGAATTTGATCAATTGAGATATCTGTAAACAATATCAATATAACAATAATATATATATTTCATTGGAACATTCGAATTCAAAGTGGATTCTTATTTTATATTTCTGTATTCTTTTTAGATTCAAGGACTAAGCCCTGAATAAAAAAAAACCGAGAATAGATTCGTGAGCCCCTACCTTATAATATAATGAAAGGCATGCTTGATAGAAATAGAAAGATTAGATCACATAAAGTCAACGAATGAGGTGGGTTCATTAACAATTCACAGATGAAAAAATGGCAAAAAAGAAAGCATTCACTCCCCTTCTATATCTTGCATCTATAGTATTTTTGCCCTGGTGGATCTCTCTCTCATTTAATAAAAGTCTGAAATCTTGGATTACTAATTGGTGGAATACTAGGCAATCCGAAACCTTTTTGAATGATATTCAAGAAAAGAATATTCTAGAACAATTCATAGAAGTAGAGGAACTCTTCCTATTGGACGAAATGATAAAAGAATACCCGGAAACACATCTACAAAAACTTCGTATAGGAATCCACAAAGAAACGATCCAATTGATCAAGATGCACAATGAGGAGCGTATCCATACGATTTTGAACTTCTCGACAAATCTAATCTGTTTCGTTATTCTAAGTGGTTATTCTATTTTTGGGAATGAAGAACTTCTTATTCTTAACTCTTGGGTTCAAGAATTCCTATATAATTTAAGCGACACAATAAAAGCTTTTTCTATTCTTTTATTAACAGATTTTTGTATCGGATTCCATTCGCCCCACGGTTGGGAACTAATAATTGGCTATATTTACAAAGATTTTGGATTTGCTCATAATGATCAAATTATATCTGGTCTTGTTTCTACTTTTCCAGTCATTCTAGATACAATTTTTAAATATTTGATCTTTCGTTATTTAAATCGTGTATCTCCGTCACTTGTAGTTATTTATCATTCAATGAATGACTGAAAAATGATTCACAGATTCAATTATAATCTTTCTTACTTTCTATATAAGCTATATAAGCAAAGCATGCAAAGTCGTACTTACTTTACTCTTTCTACCCATCAGGAGAATATCCTCTATTTTCTATTTCGGTAATTTTTTTCCGTTTTCAGTAAAAGTAAATAGCAGAATCGTGGATAGGGAACTATACTAGCGACCTACCTAATTTTATTGTAGAAATTTTCGGGATCAATGATTGGACCATGCAAACTAGAAATACTTTTTCTTGGATAAAGGAGGAGATTACTCGATCCATTTCCGTATCGCTCATGATCTATATAATAACCGGGGCATCCATTTCAAATGCATATCCCATTTTTGCGCAGCAGGGGTATGAAAATCCACGAGAAGCAACTGGGCGTATTGTATGTGCCAATTGCCATTTAGCTAATAAACCCGTGGATATTGAGGTTCCACAAGCGGTACTTCCTGATACTGTATTTGAAGCGGTTGTTAGAATTCCTTATGATATGCAACTGAAACAAGTTCTTGCTAATGGTAAGAAAGGGTCTTTGAACGTGGGTGCTGTTCTTATTTTACCGGAGGGATTTGAGTTAGCCCCACCTGATCGTATTTCGCCCGAGATGAAAGAAAAGATAGGCAATCTGTCTTTTCAGAACTACCGCCCCGCTAAGAAAAATATTCTTGTGATAGGTCCTGTTCCTGGTCAAAAATATAGCGAAATCACTTTTCCTATTCTTTCCCCAGACCCTGCTAATAATAAGGATGTTCATTTCTTAAAATATCCCATATACGTAGGCGGAAACAGGGGAAGGGGCCAGATTTATCCCGACGGGAACAAAAGTAACAATACAGTTTATAATGCTACGGCAACAGGTATAGTAAGCAAAATCATACGAAAAGAAAAAGGGGGGTACGAAATAACCATAACGGATGCATTGGATGGACATCAAGTAGTTGATATTATCCCCCCAGGACCAGAACTTCTTGTTTCAGAGGGTGAATCTATCAAACTCGATCAACCATTAACAATTAATCCTAATGTGGGTGGATTTGGTCAGGGGGATGCAGAAATAGTACTTCAAGATCCACTACGTGTCCAAGGCCTTTTGTTCTTCTTGGCATCTATTGTTTTTGCACAAATCTTTTTGGTTCTTAAAAAGAAACAGTTTGAGAAGGTTCAACTGTCCGAAATGAATTTCTAGATCCGTGAATTTATCAACATCAATTTTTTTAAAAAGAACAAATTCTTCCTGGCAATTAGGTTAGGTATGATGAAAAAAGTATGAAAAGTCTTTTGCTTGTTTATATTCTTTCTCTAGGAATTACTTTTACCGCATTCAAAATATGTATATTGTGAAGAAGACTGTTTGTCTTTACCTCTTCTTTTTCTTTTTTCAATCTAAATTGGAGGGGTGTAATTATATTCCTATTGTCAGATTGAAACGTCACGGAATGGGTTTTGTTTTCTAAATTCAATTTGATTAGATACTAATCATAAGATAAGTAAGCGGAGAATAGAAAGGAAGGATAAATGAGGGGGACAAATAATTACAGGGAGTATTCTTGGTCTTGCTAGCCTTCGACACAAGAAAAGGAATTTTACACATCCTTTTCTTGTGTCGAAATAATAAAAATTCTCGAACCCGTTCGTCAAAGATTTCTATTCTTAGTTTAGATTTTTCCAGATTTTTCAGAACCTTTTATTTTTTCGATTTACTTCTAATAGAATAAGTAATTAAGTAATTAAGGATAATATAATAAGTATAAAATATAAGTATAAAATAAGTCTAAACTAAATAAGTATAATATAATAAGTAATGGACAACCATTAAAAAGGGAAGGAATCCTTTTTTTGATAAAATAGAATCGAGGCGATGAATTTAGAAAAGAATTTCAAACTTTGATGAAATACTAAAATAAATAGAGTAAGGTTAGACTAGTCTAGAAAGGGGTTTGCTTGATATCTGGTCGACAGACAAAAAAAAAAATAAATATAAATATTAAATCGATATTGTGTCATCCAATTGAGTGATTCCTTTTTTTTGTCTTATAACCTTGAAAGTATCGATAAATACTATCGAAGAACAGACGCTATGAATCAATTAATTGAGTAATTGAGTTCATTTTTCAAAAAAATCATCGGAAAAAGTGATCCATTTGTTGTCATTTATACGACCAAAATATTATGATCGTGATCATTAAGAATTCAACGGGACCCTTCCTCGCGAATCAGACAAA